ATTTCGCGTCTTAAATGAAATGGGCAGACTAGAATTAGCCGTATTCTATGAAATACGATAGTATGGTAGAAAGAAATATCTGAATCTTTCTACCATACTATCTACTATTGTTATTGTAGTGTATATAAGGTGTATTGTAATCCGGGTTAATTTAATAGAGATCAATCTACAATAGTATCGTCATATTCCTATATATTGGTATATATCGATATCAATTACATATTATATATAATATAATGTATATAGTGCCCCCCCAATTCTATTTCTTTGCTTTATCCATCTGTCTTGTATTTAATTTGTGTTGATTTCAATCAATTTGAAATAATTGAAAAGCGACTCGTACGATTCTAATTCCTGGATTGCTGATTATTTTCAATATGAATCCCGATCAAAAGAATCAAGGGCCTCTTCGATGGGTATAATAAAAGAAAATAAAGTAATCTTTTTATTAGCATTCCGACGAAGAAGTCATTGATCGATCAGTTGACATATGATCTATGGAAACTTCTTCGGATTTCAAAAAAAAAAAGGGGGGGGGGGATTAGTAAACCTCTTTTAACGTTTGAACAGTGAGTTCAATAAAACAAGTACAACATAAATAAAATTTCCAAAAAATTAAAACAAACGGGAAGTGCGCAATATGTGACTCGCCCAAGACAATATTTTAGTCTGTGTAGTATCTCGTTAGAGAACTACTATGTCTGTGTTGTTTCCGATAGAAAATGTGTATCTACGTAATGTAATAACAGAACTATTTTCTCTTTGAATAAAGGGAAACAAAAAAGTAAAATAAAAAAAGTGCAACTCTTCCTCACGGTCCATATCTAATTTTAGTAAGAGTCGGTTCATCGAAATCGAAAATTGATCAAGAATTCCGTTGGAATAAATTTACTACCATTTGTATTTCTTTTACTTTGTATTCTTTTTACTTTCGAAATACAAACACGGAAATAATTGAAATATTTGTTTGATTGAAAGAGTATTCTTCATATATATTATTCATAAACTATATTACTACACGAAAACCCAAGAGAATTTTGAAATGCAGATATTTTTTTATTTCTATTTCAATTTAAAAATGGAATTTTAAATTGAAATAGTGTTGAAATAATGAAATTTCAACTAAAAAAAGCTTTTCAGAACTGAACGATTTATAAAAAAAAATTGATACAGTTTAATTCCTAAACTCAATTACAATTAGTAGTACTTCTAGAGTCCACTTCTTCCCCATACTACGAGTGAAAGGGAAAATGTAAAGACTACCATTAAAGCAGCCCAAGCGAGATTTACTATATCCATGTGAATTATGTCCCCTATCTATGAAGGAATTCTTGAATTATTGTTCACTAATAAATAATAGTGGAATCACTGGCGCAGAGTCAAAAATTCTGACCTAACGTCGTTGATGAAACAATCCAATAAATCCAACTCTAACTTATAAGGGGTCTTATAAGATTTCTAGTATAATCAGAAAAGATTAAGCACAAGCAAAATATGCGGAGACCCCCTTGGAAGTATCAAAGAAATGCTACTAATATGTAGAAATACTCAAAATTATGTAGAAATACTAAAAATCTATTCTTTCTTTTGTTGTCCTTCATTAAGTTAAGTAAAAAGTCTAAAAAAATAGAAGAAAGGTAGATCACTACCCAACCCATACCCTATTTCTTTCCCATTTTGTTTTGATCTAATCCTTACCGTCCCTTATTGTCTCTATGAAACAATCGGAGGACGCCCTATTATGTTCTGTTCTTGACTAGGGGTTAACGAAAAAAGAAAAAAGGTATAGTATATAAGGTATATTAAGTAAAAGCCAATTACTCAATTCAATCGAATTAATATTGATTGAATGCCGGAGTACTCAAAGACTTTGATGAATATGTCTACAAAGTATCTTCTGGCCTTTCCGCAACTAAAAACGGAATTTGATTTCCGTCCTGCTATCCAATCTAATTCAAAACCCGGCCCGTAGACACTCCGTTAGTAATGGAAGGACTATCACGATTTATCAGTTTCCTCCGTTTGCTTCCGCCGGAAAAATTTCCCAAATTCTATCAGCAAAACAGAAGAAGGTATGTCAATTCTTTTGGTGATTAGGCGACACCCGGATTTGAACTGGGGAAAAAGGATTTGCAGTCCCCCGCCTTACCGCTCGGCCATGCCGCCAAAACGATACCAAATCAAAATCTATCAAAAAATTATCCTTTTGTCTTCTTATTTATTGTACTTGTATTTTGAATCTTAATCCCGTTTTCCTTAATTCCTTTTCTAAAAGAAATCTTTCTTTTTTGTTTGAGTTGGATCCATCCCTTCGATTGATTGTATAGTATCTTAAAACCATACAATCTCTAAAAATTTCCCTTACTTTTCTAGTGAAAAACAAAATTTTGATTTTTCAGTCATAAAAGAAAAAATTCAGCACAAACTGGAACCGTTAACTATTATATAATTCATGAATGATTCGTAAATTTGAATCTCAAATTGCGTTTCCTTAATGATA